TATTTCTATCATAATCATAATACATATATATTGAAGCGATACCCCGGATTCCCCCCAAAGAGAATCATTTCTTTCAATACTCACTCGTTGTTAGTTAACAATTCCAACGATTGGATCATATGCTTAATTCTAATAGGAAATAAAATAGGAAAATGATTATTCATCGGATTATTCATCGAATGACTATTCATCTATTATATTTTCATCAAATAGGGGACGGGAAGACTCTATGAAAAAATGGTGGTTCAATTCGATGTTGTCTAAGGGGAAGTTAGAACATAAGTGTGGGCTAAGTAAATCAATAAATAGTCTTAATGCTCTTGGACATACCGGGGGAAGTGAAGAGCCCATTCTAAATGATACGGAGAAAAACATTCCTAGTTGGAATGATAGTGGTAGTTATAGTTTCAGTAATGTTGATTATTTATTTGATATCAGGAATATTTGGAGTTTTATCTCTGATAACACTTTTTTAGTTAGGGATGGTAATGGTGACTGTTATTCTGTATATTTTGACATTGAGAATCATATTTTTGAGATTGACAATAATAGTTTTTTTCTGAGTGAACTAGAAAGCTTTTTTTCCAGTTATTTGAATAATAGGACTAAGAGTAACAATCACTACTATTATCATTACATGTATGATACTCAATCTAGTTGGAATAATCACATTAATAGTTGCATTGATAGTTATCTTCGTTTTGAAGTCAGTATTCATAGTTCCATTTTCGATGGTACCGAAAATTACAGTGACAGTTACATTTCTAGTTTCATTTGTACTGAAGGCGTAAGCAGTAGTGAAAGGGGGAATTCTAGTATAAGAACTGGTGGTAACAGCCGCGATTTCAATATAAGAGGAAGATCTAATGGTTTTGATATAAATAATAAAAAATACAGAAGTTTATGGGTTCAATGCGAAAATTGTTATGGATTAAATTATAAAAAATTTTTTGGGTCAAAAATGAATATTTGTGAACAGTGTGGATATCATTTGAAAATGAGTAGTTCAGATAGAATCGAACTTTTGATTGATCCGGGCACTTGGGATCCTATGGATGAAGATATGGTCTCCACGGACCCCATTGAATTTCATTCAGAAGAGGAACCTTATAGAGATCGTATCGATTCTTATCAAAGAAGGACGGGTTTAACTGAAGCTGTTCAAACGGGCATAGGTCAACTAAACAGTATTCCCACAGCAATTGGGGTTATGGATTTTCAGTTTTTGGGGGGTAGTATGGGATCTGTAGTAGGCGAGAAAATCACTCGTTTGATCGAGTATGCTACTAATAGATCTTTACCTGTCATTATTGTGTGTGCTTCTGGAGGAGCACGCATGCAAGAAGGAAGTTTAAGCTTGATGCAAATGGCTAAAATATCTTCTGCTTCATATAATTATCAATCAAATAAAAAGTTATTCTATGTATCAATCCTTACATCTCCTACAACTGGTGGAGTAACTGCCAGTTTTGGTATGCTGGGAGATGTCATTATTGCTGAACCCAATGCCTACATTGCTTTTGCGGGTAAAAGAGTAATTGAACAAACATTGAATAAAGCAGTACCCGACGGTTCACAAGTGGCCGAGTATTTATTCCATAAGGGCTTATTCGACCCAATCGTACCGCGTAATCTTTTAAAAGGCGTTCTGAGTGAGTTATTTCAGCTCCACGGTTTCTTTCCTTTGAAAAAAAAATAAAAAAAAAATATCGAAATAAAATGAAAATATAGATATAGAATAGAAGTGATTTCTATGTCTACCAAGAACTCCCATTTTTTACTAGGAATACCTGTTTCTTGGATTGAATTAGTTTAGTTAGAGTCGCGAACTTATAATAAACTCTTTAATTTGAATAAAAAACTCCTTATTTTATTAGAAAGATAGATAGAATATAAGGATGGGGGAATTAATAAAATTTCTTAAACTTAAGGTGGATTATCATACATATTCGTATAGAAAGATGAATAGGTACACTTCATTTAGTTTTCATTCCTTGCACTTATTAACTACTTAATATTATTTATAATTATAATAGATATACTTAAGATATCTTTATAATAGGTACAAATATTAAATCGAGGTACCCATTCTATGACAGATCTTAACTTACCCTCTATTTTTGTCCCTTTAGTGGGCCTAGTATTTCCGGCGATTGCAATGGCTTCTTTATTTCTTCATGTTCAAAAAAATAAGATCGTCTAGATCCGATGGGACCCAATTTCAGAAATTTATTTCAACACTGAATCATAATACAGATATTTATTTGGTACAGATATTTGTTTAGTGTAATATGGTATGATATGCGCCTTTTTCCGAATCCAAATGAAAGAATTATTATGCATGCGGATACATGATATCCGCATAAATGCATGTATATGCGGGTTATCTGGTTAAAAATGATCGGCGAATATTTTTCAATTTTCTAATTGAAAGTCAATGTATCTAACCAATTCCTCCTAATGGTTCATATCAGAATAGTGCTAGTTGATGAAAGTTATTTCGGCAAAAAGTAAAGTCCCATTTTTTTCTCAATTCCAATCGAATGCAATCGGATCTAGTATAGTATGAACTGGCGATCAGAACATATATGGATAGAACTTATAACGGGGTCCCGAAAAGCAAGTAATTTTTGCTGGGCCTGTATACTTTTTTTAGGTTCACTAGGATTCTTAGTGGTTGGAACTTCCAGTTATCTTGGTAGGAATCTGATACCTGGATTTCCATCTCAGCAAATCATTTTTTTCCCACAAGGGATCGTGATGTCTTTCTATGGGATCGCGGGTCTATTCATTAGTTCCTATTTGTGGTGCACAATTTCGTGGAATGTAGGTAGTGGTTATGACCGATTCGATAGAAAAGAAGGAATAATGTGTATTTTTCGTTGGGGATTCCCCGGAATAAATCGTCGCATCTTCCTTCGCTTCTTTATGAAAGATATCCAATCAATCAGAATGGAGGTTAAAGAGGGTCTTTTTCCTCGTCGTATTCTTTATATGGAAATCAGAGGCCAAGGAACCATTCCCTTGACTCGTACTGATGAGAATTTGACTCCACGAGAAATTGAGCAAAAAGCTGCCGAATTGGCCTATTTCTTGCGCGTACCAATTGAAGTATTTTGAAATGAACTGAAGGAAGAATGAAGGTTTTCTCCGCATAATGGAAGGAACTTGCTAATTTCCTTTTTAATATAATTGAAGTTTATTCAGAATGTTCATTCGAGCAAAACATGTTAGATTCCATTTCCTCGTTCCTTTGGTGCAACGACCCGCATAGAATAAAACAAAAGTAGGAGAACGTATATGGAACAACTATAATAAATATAAAAAACTATAAACTATAATAAAAATAAAATAAGAAGAAATTTTTTTCTATACAAAAACTATTTTGTATGCGTATAGAGCCCAACTCAATTCTTTTATACTAGTAAAAAGTCTAATAAGTCTAATTAAGTATGAATTCGTCAAATAAAATATCCGAATATGTATTTCGTAATACAGAATTCATCTTCTTAGGTTAGGCCTCAGATTTTGAATTGATGCCGTATTCCTGCGCTGCGGTCCGAATAATATTCGTTACTTCAAGTAACTTTTTCGAGTATTTATGGAAAGGAAGAAATGAAGATGAAATTCGTTCGAATTTGCCCAATTGAGATATCCGGAAATCCCATTTACTTAGAATTTACTTATTTTATATATATTTATTTTATTTTATATTTCTATATTTTATATATTTTTTATATATTTTTTTTTTCATCCGAAAGGGGATCCTTATTCTATTTCTATATTCCTTCTAGATCTAAGGACTAAATTATTACACAAAAGTGGGAATAGATCTATGGGTTCGATACCTTGTTATAGAACTCGCGCTTTAGAGAAATATCAGATAGAGTTGACAAATGAAACAGTTCATTAACAATTCACAGATAAAAAATGAAAAAAAAAAAGAAGGCATTGACTTCCCTCCCATATCTTGCATCTATAGTATTTTTGCCCTGGTGGGTCTCTCTCTCATTTCAAAAAAGTCTGGAACCTTGGATTATTAATTGGTGGAATACTAGGCAATCCGAAACTTTTTTGAATGATATTCAGGAGAAAAATGTTCTAGAAAAATTCCTAGAATTAGAAGAACTATTCTTGTTGGACGAAATGATAAAAGAATACCCGGAGACACATATACAAAAGCTTCGTATAGGAATACACAAGGAAACAATACAATTGGTCAAAACGCACAATGAATATCATCTCCATATCATTTTGCATTTGTCGACAAATATAATCTGTTTCGCTATTCTAAGTGGTTATTTTATTCTGGGTAATGAAGAACTTGTCATTCTTAATTCTTTGATTCAGGAATTCTTCTATAACTTAAGTGACACAATAAAAGCTTTTTCGATTCTTTTAGTTACTGATTTATGGATCGGATTTCACTCGACCCATGGTTGGGAACTAATGATTGGTTCGATCTACAATGATTTTGGATTGGCTCATAACGAGCAAATTATATCTGGTCTTGTTTCTACTTTTCCGGTTATTCTAGATACAATTGTGAAATATTGGATCTTCCGTTTTTTAAATCGCGTATCTCCTTCGCTTGTAGTCATTTATCATTCAATGAATGAATGAAGAACTTATTTGATCCCCTGATATCAATCAAAAATTTTCTTCGCGTATAAAGAAAGCGTTTTCCATTTTTATTATTCTTTATACTTCTACCTCTTCAAGGTATTCGTTCTATTTCAGTAGAATTATTTCAGTACAACGGCAGACTCGTGGATAGGGAACTATACCAGCTACCTATCTAATTTATTGTAGAAATTCCGGGATCAATGATTGGATCATGCAAAATAGAAATACTTTTTCTTGGGTAAAGGAACAGATGACTCGATTTATTTCTGTATCGATCATGATACATGTAATAACTCGAACATCTATTTCAAATGCGTATCCCATTTTTGCGCAGAAAGGTTATGAAAATCCACGAGAAGCAACTGGGCGAATTGTATGCGCCAATTGCCATTTAGCTAATAAGCCTGTGGATATTGAAGTTCCGCAAGCTGTACTTCCTGATACTGTATTTGAAGCAGTTGTTCGAATTCCTTATGATATGCAACTGAAACAAGTTCTTGCTAATGGTAAAAAAGGAGCTTTGAACGTGGGAGCTGTTCTTATTTTACCCGAGGGATTCGAATTAGCCCCCCCCGATCGTATTTCTCCCGAGGTGAAAGAAAAGATAGGAAATCTGTCTTTTCAGAGTTATCGTCCCAATAAAAGAAATATTCTTGTGATAGGTCCTGTTCCAGGTCAGAAATATAGTGAAATCGTCTTTCCCATTCTTTCCCCCGACCCTGCTACGAAGAAAGACGTTCACTTCTTAAAATATCCCATATATGTAGGCGGGAACAGGGGAAGGGGTCAGATTTATCCTGATGGGAGCAAGAGTAACAATACAGTCTATAATGCTACATCCGCGGGTATAGTAAGCAGAATAGTACGTAAAGAAAAAGGAGGATATGAAATAACCATAGTTGATGCATCGGATGGACACCAAGTGGTTGATATTATACCCCCAGGACCAGAACTTCTTGTTTCAGAGGGTGAATCCATCAAGCTTGATCAACCATTAACAAGCAATCCTAATGTAGGGGGGTTTGGTCAGGGAGATGCAGAAATAGTGCTTCAAGATCCATTACGCGTCCAAGGCCTTTTGTTCTTCTTGGCATCTGTTATTTTGGCACAAATTTTTTTGGTTCTTAAAAAGAAACAGTTTGAAAAGGTTCAATTATACGAAATGAATTTCTAGATCCAGAGATTCCTTACTATCAAGTTGGTAAAAAGCACTGAATTCTTGTTGATCGATACAATTTAATATGTATTTCTGTAAACCCCCTTTGCTGCTTGCTTTGTTTATACTGTTTTGCGGGATGTAATGTATAGAATTCATTACTTGTATCCCATTCCTAGCACTAGGCACTAGACAATAGGCATACAAAAACAAAGGAAGAAGATACAAGGCAAGGACGGGATAAATGAAAGGAACAGATACTTCTAGGAGGGATTATAAGTTTTCCTAATCTTCTATTCGACACAAGAAAGAGTAGAAAGTACTTTTTCTTGTGTCGTCTCTTGTATCGAAATAATAATGATTTTTCTCTTGTTCGTCAAAGATTACTATTTCTTCTTTTCCGGGTCTATCGGAACTCCTTTGTTTAGATTCCTCAGAAGTAGTAGACAAACAAAAAGTGTTAGGGGGGAGTAATTCATTGAGCAAATGGGACTTCTTCTATTATTCAATATTCAATTAACTTCAACTTCTAACTTTAACTTATTTCTTTTATAAAAGAAATATAAAAGAAATTTGATAAAAGAAAAATTCTTAAAAAAAAAAAAATTGACTTTGACTCTTTTGGTTGAAAGGCGGATTAGAGTCGATTTTTACACATACCCCAATCCTTATTTTTTATTTCATCAAATTTTTTATTTTATCTTTTTATTTTATAGAGTAAGGGTTTATTAGTTTAGTATAGAAATGATTTGCGGGATGTCCCATCCGTTTAAATCCATATAATATTGGATTACCCAGAAAATCGATGGATTCCTTCTTTCTTGTTGCTTCGTATCGTAAGAGTTAATATTGTGGAGGGACGCCAGAGCCTATAAATAAATCAATAGAAATTCAATTCCATTGTTCAAAAACATCATAAGAAACAAAAGAATAGAGTGGTTTGAAAGATCATAGCAAAGGATCCCTTTTGTCATTTCTACGAATAGAATATTTTGATTATGTTGACTGGATAACTTTCCAATTTGTATGTTATGAAATAGATTAAAGTCTGGTCTCGCTCTAAGAGTAAGAAAAGAACTTAGTGGTACCTTACCCTCCTTCTTTTATTAATATTAAAAGGGTAAGGTACCGCCGAGTTCTTACTTTTTCATGTCTACAATCCGGTTCATCTGATTACTACAGAGATGAACCCAATCCGGAATATGAACCGTAAAAGAAAATACCTATTAAACCGATCACAGGAATACCAGTTACCGTACCTATCAGCCAAAGAGGAATCCTTCCAGTAGTATCGGCCATTTCCCCCACTTCCTCCACATTTCATCAAGTGGTCATGCTATAGACAAAAACAGTCATGGATAATTATGAGTATGGTATCCTTCCGAGCGGGATAATAGAATTAATTCCTGCTACTCTCTTTCTTTCTCTCAATTGAAGAAATAATTGGAAAATAAAACAGCAAGTACAAAAATGAGTAATAAACCCCAGTATAGACTGGTACGATTCAATTCAACATTTTGTTCATTCGGGTTTGATTGTGTCATAGCTCTATAATTCGAATTAGGTTTATCGTTGGATGAACTGCATTGCTGATATTGACCCCAAAAAAGAAACGGTAGGTACAGCTAGTCCGTGAACAGCTAACCATCGCACTGTAAAAATTGGATAGGTTCGATCTATGGTCATTGGTGGCCTCCTAACTCCTAAAAGGATCTACT